CGCTGCAATATGATGAGAGGCTATTCCTCCCGGAACAAAAGGATCAAAACCTTCCACACCCCACGCTGGATTTACAGATTGTACTTTTCCAGTTAGTCCATAAGGATCGGACACCCATATTCCAGGACCATACAACCCCGTTACATGAAATGCGCCAAAACCAAAACAAGCCAACCCTGAAAGAAATAAATGAATTCCAAAAATCTTGGGCAAATCCAAAGAAGGTTTTCCTGTACGTTCATCAGTAAATATTGCTAGATCCCAATACACCCAATGCCAAATAGATGCCAAGAAGCACAAGCCAGAAAACACAATATGCGCTCCAGCCACACCTTCATAACTCCAAATGCCTGGATTCGTTATAGTTCCTCCTGTGATACTCCAACCGCCCCATGAATTGGTTATTCCTAAACGAGTCATAAAGGGTATAACGAACATGCCTTGTCTCCACATTGGATCAAGAACGGGATCAGAAGGATCAAAAACTGCTAATTCGTATAGAGCCATCGAACCGGCCCAACCAGCAACCAGAGCTGTATGCATTATATGGACAGCAATCAACCGACCGGGATCATTCAATACAACTGTATGAACACGATACCAAGGCAAACCCATGGAAATACCCCTTTTATCAAAGAAAAATAGACACTATGTAACTTTATTGCATTGAAAAACTATGCTATGGATCTCCCCCATTCAGTGGATTATCTCAGAGCAGGAGTTAATATTTGTTCGATTCTGTTGTGGCAATAATGAAACAATTCTGTTCGTAGGAACAAAGAGAAGCAGATCTATTCTATACCCGATAAGTATCAATACGCAATGGTGGGTTGAACCTGTTTTCTATGAGTGAATACACCCGTACTTGTTCATTATTCGAAGGACCTATTCGTAAGACTTTTTTTATTTAGTTTTTTTAATTCTTCCGTCCTTTCTGACCTTATCCCATATTTGAATAAAAAATATTCAAATATAATAACGAATAACGGCTAATACTAATATTATGACGACAATTTACCCCCTAAATTACGTTTCCACATCAAAGTGAAATCTAGTACTTAATTTTCTTTCTTTTTATGCCTATTGGTGTTCCAAAAGTACCTTTTCGAAGTCCTGGAGAGGAAGATGCATCTTGGGTTGATGTATAGTGTGACTTGTCAGATATATTGGGTCATATGGGATTTCCCCGTTCTCTCCCCCGATAGAGATATCCTCTGTTTCACCCAAGAAAGATTGATTTAATTATCAAAAATTTGGAGCGTGAAGTGCAATTAGATTTGGATCCATTTTGGGGGATCTAAATTAATATTATCATATCAATTAAAATAATTTATGGTTGACTTGGTTGGACCAATAAAATGAAGTATCCAGTTTCCGTTTAGAAAAAACCCAATCTGTAATAGATCCATGATTATTACTTGTACCATAAACGCCCCCCCCCTTTTTTTTTTATTTTATTATATACAAAATATACAAATAGGAGTGATCTCAAAGTGTTAATCAATCGAATAATATGATGAATATGTCGAATATTTGACGGAAGACATCAAATAAAATAAATTGAAACAAAATAAAGAAGTGGTATTGGGAAGCATTTGTCCTATATGCGCAAATTGAAATCGGGCATATCTTTACCTGGAGTAGAGCATAAACCTAAAAGAATTGAAGAGGCCCATTCAGGAACAAGAAAATTACATCGTGATTTGGATTGGATCTCGATGAAACAATACATCAATGAAAAGTTAGTTCGATACGTTTAGTGAATTTTTGTTTATTGTAGTATATATTTATAGTATAGAGAAACAAGCTAAAACTTATCTTTCTTGAACACATAGAAGAAAAGTTTCCTTTGCTAAAAGTTAGACAGAGCCTACTATGCAAAAAGAAAGGGGGCTGGAATCTACACATTGATTTGTTTTTTTTTCACAATTTTATTTTTTTTTTGAACCGTATGCATCAAAAGGTGCGTGTACGGTTCCTAAGGGATAGTACTTTATACTATCCTAATCAACCGACTTTATCGAGAAAGATTGCTTTTTTTAGGCCAAGAGGTTGATAGTGAGATCTCCAATCAACTTATTGGTCTTATGGTATATCTCAGTATAGAGGATGATACCAAGGATCTCTATTTGTTTATAAACTCTCCCGGAGGATGGGTAATACCCGGAGTAGCTATTTATGATACCATGCAATTTGTACGACCAGATGTACATACAATATGCATGGGGTTGGCCGCTTCAATGGGATCCTTTATCCTGGTCGGAGGAGAAATTACCAAACGTCTAGCATTCCCTCACGCTTGGCGCCATTGAGTTTTTTATTTTTCATTTGAGAGAAAAAAGACTATGCCTTCGCAGGAATATTAAGTAATAATAGCATGGCACTTCGAATTCAATATGAGAAAATTATTATTATTTTTTCAAACATTAGATTATGTATTGAAAGAGTAGTATGAGATAAAAGGTATTTCCGATTGTTTCTTAGCTATCGGGAATCCATTTCAGCGTCACAAACTTTTTTTCGCACTGTCATAGATATAGAGTAGAAAAAAAAAAGAAATAAAATTTTCCTTAGCTCAAAAAGAAACTTTGGGATTGCTGAATCACAGAGACCATAAATATATGAAGCAACGGAACCATCATAGTATTTTTGAACTTGCCCGAAAGGAAGGGTGGTAATTGGATCATTTGCCAATCCGGGTCTTATAGATCCTATATTTTCTCAAAGTAAATTCCATTATAAAGCCGTATGCACTGCACAAAAGATGCCTGTACGGTTGTTCAATTTATCTTTTTTTTTATTCTTTTGTTTTCACCTCATTATGCAAGATAGAGGAACCATTGATTTATCATCAGGGTAATGATCCATCAACCCGCTAGCTCTTTTTATGAGGCACAAACGGGAGAATTTATCCTGGAAGCGGAAGAACTACTAAAATTGCGCGAAACCATCACAAGGGTTTATGTACAAAGAACGGGCAAACCCTTATGGATTGTATCCGAAGATATGGAAAGGGATGTTTTTATGTCAGCAACAGAAGCCCAAGCTCATGGAATTGTTGATCTTGTAGCGGTTGGTTGAATGAAAATAGCAAAGATTTCGCGTCAATCTGTGATTTTTTTTAGATTCTTACCGCTCTATATTTAAAAAATTTATCTATATTTAAAAAATTTAATAATCTATATTAAGAATTAATAGTAGTAGAATACAAACAGAAGCAATTGATAATAATCCGGTTAGGATCGATCTAAACCAGCCTAGTATGTATATGATTCAGCATGCCAACGATTAAACAACTTATTAGAAACACAAGACAGCCAATAAGAAATATCACGAAATCCCCCGCTCTTCGGGGATGTCCTCAGCGCCGAGGAACATGTACTAGGGTGTATGTGTGACGCGTTCAAATCATGAGCTGGTACACAAGACAAGAAAGTAAAGCCCTTTTCCAGTATCAATGATCAGTACCAGTGAATAGGATAGAATGGAAGAATTCCACTCACTATCCTAAAAAAAATCCCTTATATCCCTGTGTATGCAATTTATGGTTTCCATTGGTGCAAATCCAATCACCTGAATTTAATTTAAGATGAAAAGCAATTCCCCATTGGTAAAAAAGGGTTATCCATTAAGCGGGGGAAATAAGCAGAAAAACGATGTTCCCACTTTTGCAAGAGCGGACTCACAGGGTCAGCTACCTAGCTAAATTTCATAATTAAATACCGTTACTGTATAGGTAGATCTCGTTGTGAAAGACCTATTACTAAATAATTAATGGGTAGAGCCAAAGGGTGTGAACTGTACAAGTTACCAATAAATATTGATTAAGGAAGGGGCTCCGGTGTATAGAGAGGACCTCACCGTTTAAGAAGTAACCATAGAAACGATGGAACCACTATTATTTTATTCATTCATAATTTACTATTTTTTTTTAGGCATTTCGCCGCTAAATAAAAAATAGTGGTCGGGAAGGTTATAGTAGCAAAAGCCATTGGAATTTTTATTTTATACATTGGAAGAATCCGTTTTGTTATCAATCGATCAGTAAAGAGGAAAAGAATAATTGAAAGAACAGAAATAAACAATCAATTAGTTATTCATCAAAGTTTTATTTATTCAATGACCAGAATTAGACGAGGATATGTAGCTCGTAAACGTAGAACAAAAATTCGTTTATTTGCATCAAGCTTTCGGGGGGCTCATTCAAGACTGACTCGAACTATTACTCAACAGAAAATAAGAGCTTTGGTTTCTGCTCATCGGGATAGGGATAGGCAAAAGAGAGATTTTCGTCGTTTGTGGATTACTCGGATAAATGCAGTAATTCGTGAGAGTAGGGTATCCTATAGTTATAGTAGATTAATACATGATCTGTATAAGAGGAAATTACTTCTTAATCGTAAAATACTTGCACAAATAGCTATATTAAATAGGAATTGTCTTTATATGATTTCCAATGAGATCATAAAATAAAAAGAAAGGGATTGTAAGGAATCCACAAAAAAAATTTAAATGACGTTCCCCGGAGACTAAACTCCGGGAAGGTATAGTCAAAATTAGTATGATAAAAAATTGATAAAAAGTCATCAAAATGAGACTGAGTGAATAAAAAAAAAGATTTATTCTTCCCCGACTCTGTGAATCTTTTTTCTTACGACACTGAAATCTAGATTCTTGGATTTTTCTAACAAAACAGCCATCCGCGTTTGAATTCGGATTGGAATTTGGATTCGATTGAAGAGTAAGTCTATTTATTTCTGGTTCGAAAACTAGTAGTTCTGGCGGTCGACTCGGTTCTTTCAAACTTTTTCTCGTTATTAAGAAAAGGTAACAAAGATAAAATACGAGCTTGTTTTATAGCGATAGTAATTAATCGTTGTTGTTTCAAGGTCAATCTATTCACTCGTCTAGATAATATCTTTCCTTGTTCACTAATAAACCGACTAATTAAACTCATATTTCTATAATCAATTCGATCCCCCGATTGGATCGGGGGCAAA